AATAGAAATTCAAAATAAAAAAACTAATGACTTGTATTAAATTAGCACTACATATTTAATAAAGATAAATACAAAAAGGTATAGGCGTAAAAAAAATTCGGAGAGAAGTATAAAAAAATCTTGATTGGGTTTACGCAATCAATATAAGTAAAAAAAGTAAGCTTAAATCCCATGTTTTTTTTATGAACAAATAAAATAAATAAAAAAAAAAAAGAAAGTTAAAGTTTCAACGAAAAATAAACCATTATTGAATTAGCGATAATGTCAAATTTTATATTTATAGATCCAACTATTTCATTCATTTATTCACTTGATCTTTTTTCTATCTATCTGTCTTATATGAATTTATCTCACTAAAATAAAAATAAATTTTTGTCGTTATAGACGACGACATCTTATGGTAGTAATAATAAATTGAGTAGGAATAGAGCAAGAGAAGGGGAGTTGTATAGAAAGGGTTATGCAAAGTTATATACAAGTCACCCCCTCCCCCCCTTTTTTATTTATTGTATTTCATTAATTGAATTTAATCTGTTAATTAAGAGAAAGGTCCATAAAAACTCCCGCCTTCTTTGAAATGTCATGAACAGTTCCCGTAGGTTGAGCGCCCTTTTCAAGGAAATATAGAATAGCAGGAACATTTAAATAAGTTTGATTCTTTATCGGATCATAAAAACCCACTTTCCGAAGATCTCTTCCTTCTCTTCTGGATCGAACATCAATTGCAACGATTCGATAAACCGCCCATTGGGATAGATGTAGATGAATAATACCCCCCCCCCTAGAAACGTATAAGAAGTTTTCTCCTCGTACGGCTCAAGAAAATTAGAAATTATGTCTATATATAGAATTTATAATTAATGTCAAATAGATCCATCAAATCATCAAATCAATTAAACTATGATTTAAGTACTTTTTCTTATTCTTGCCCGAAAAAGAAAAAAATCATTCGTATTCACATCCTCCTAACTCAAGTTGGATAACTCTCAAATAATCCAAAGGAAAACCTTTAGGCATTTCCTTTATTGAGCGGTCTCTAACCACGCATTTTTTGTCTGTCTCCTTTAGAATTTATTTTGATTCTTCATTATGATCTATTTTTTGAGACAACTGAAAACGGTATTTACTTGTTCCAGGATTCTTTATCGTTGCCTTGAATCGTTGGGTTTAGACATTACTTCGGTGATCTTTAATCATTTAAAAAAATGGCAGCAACATACCATTTTTGCAATTTCTTTCTATCAAAGAATCATACAAATGGTTGATTCCCATGTGATACACTTTTGATCGAAAGAGTTTTACCAATTCCAATAAATTTTCGTTATGAATTTTAAACTTGTTAGAATTGGATCCTTTCGATTTCTATATCGAAAATATACTTACGAAGTTGTTTCAACTTATTAATTAACACTAACCCTAGATCCATGTCCCTAAAAAATGAATCAATACTTTTTACTCGAGCTCCATCATGATCATGTACTATTTACATCGCAACCCTCAAAAAATGAGGTTTTTCCAGTGGAACAGAACAAACGATGTCGAGCCAAGAGCACCCTCATTCCTATATAATTAATATAAAAAAATGGTGGATGTAAGAATCCACAACCGACCATATCCTTCAAGTCGCACGTTGCTTTCTACCACATCGTTTTAAACGAAGTTTTACCATAACATTTCTCTAGTAGGTTGCTGTAACCAGTATGTAATTGATTCAATTATGGAATCATGAATAATCATTGGTTCGGTCGGTACATAGTAATCTATACTTTTATGAATGGGTAGTTTCTGAAGAAGTCTCAACAAGAATTCAATTTACCCCATATAATATATCTATTTTTTTCTTTTTTAATTTAATGGGGTGGGGAATAAAGACTGATGTAAGGAAGGATTGGGGTTGTTATTATTTTTGATAAATCATAATCGAAAGAAAAGAACTAGGAGATCCCCATATCTATCATATAGACTAAACAAATGTTTCTGAAAGTCATTATCGAAATAAAATAAAGTTTTCAATGAAATAGAACGATAACAAGACATACATATAAGCATTTCCTCATTTTCTGCGTAGTTTATTTGACCTGAAAAATTCAATAAAATAATCTTTCTGCAATTTTTACCTAAGGTAATGTGATAAGGTAAAGTGAATAAGATAATAGATTTTGTCTCAATTGTTACATAGATTTACAATTATTCATTAGAATTAGAGAAACCACAAAATACTTAAAAACGAGGTTCAAAGAAAATACATATGTTACGTATGTAACTTGATTGTTTTTTAATGATACTCGGACAGACGCAGACATTGAAATTGGTATTTTTCGTTGACGATTAACTCCTATCTACTCCGTCAATTCTATGAAGATGATGAATCATAAATCAAAAAAGAATCCTATATTATATGTAGTTTAGGGAGTGCTAGACTATTTTGTATAAATGCAAGTTAAAACAAGTCCAGATTAAGTCATTGCTCCTATTTTTTTTTTTACTTTAAACCAGTTAATCCTATTGATTATTGATTATTGATTGAAGTTAATTAGTACCCCAATATCAAACGAACACCCGCGTTTATAATTTAGAAATCCACAGAAAATTAATAATCAGACTGCACCACCATTTAAAGTTAAAGTATAGGGAAAAAAGAAAGAGAGGCTTTCGCATTTATATTTAGAATGCATCATTGAAAATTCCAATGGATATAAGAAGTAAGGCTTTTTTTTTTATTTTTATGAGTAACTAATTTAAATATGAAAGGTGTGGACATAGAATGAAAAGCCCGTCCCCGGATCTTTTTTTTATATTATAATAAAAACTCTTTTCTTTTGATCTATGTTCCCATCTTACTTGGATACAAATAGATTCAATTACATCTGTGTGTTATTTGGTGTTATTTGAACACGATTAAATTTGCGAAAAAGATAGAATTCAGATAAGAATTAATTATTATAAGAAAAAAGAATCATATTCTATCCAATATTATTATACGCTTAATAAAAAAAAAAAGACAATCTTTTATTCTGATATAAAATCGGTATTATGATACGATATATATAATCTGATATGATATATATAATAGGTATGCTCTGGGACGGAAGGATTCGAACCTCCGAATACCGGGACCAAAACCCGTTGCCTTACCACTTGGCCACGCCCCATTTTATATTTCTATTCGACATTAATAAACACTAATATTCTTATTAGTTGTTCGTCAATTATAGTCTAAATATCTATAGAATAGATTGTTACTAGGATTTTGATACATTTAGATATAGAATGAAACGAAATTTATTGATCATTACATATAATTCAATTAAGATATTGTATGAAAGTATGATTTCTTCTATTCTCTTTTAATTTGAGAATTGAAGTATTTTTGGTTGAGTTAGTTCAAATCAAAGAAAAGTTTTTTGGTCTACCTTATTTTTCTTTTTTAATTTTTACTCATTTTTTTTATATAACTTAAACTTAAAAAAAAAAAAAAATAACATTATATTATTAAATTATTAATTTTATATTATTAATATATTATTTTATTTTATTAATAACAATAACTCATATTAATAACTCAATCAAAATAAATACAATTATCTTCAAGAACAAAACAAAAAAACAAAACGTTTGTTATGCTTAATATCTTTAGTTTGATCTGTATCTGGTTTAATTCTACTCTTTCTTCAAATAGTTTTTTCTTCGCCAAATTGCCCGAAGCCTACGCTTTTTTGAATCCAATCGTAGATTTTATGCCAGTAATACCTGTGCTATTTTTTCTCTTAGCTTTTGTTTGGCAAGCTGCTGTAAGTTTTCGATGAGATTTTGAATACTGTCCTAGAAAGATTCATGATTTATTATAAAAAAAAGATTCTAACAATTGATAAGATCAGATAAGTCTTATAGTATAAAGCTTCAATTCAAATATTGAAATTCTTGTATCGCCACGATAAGTCTGGAGATCACCCCATTTACTAATTCGGACCCTTTTTTTACATTGAAAGAACCTATTAGAGTCCCCCACAATTAGATATTGTGGGTATGCAAAAAATTTTGTTAATGAAAGACTTGACTCATATTACATTACAAATGAATTTATGAAAATTCTTTTCTATTTCTTCTATTTCTAGCTTTATAAAAACCATTTTTGGTGTCAAAATGCGGTATATGTGGTATAAAAATGGAGAATCTATTCTCTTTTTTTCCAAAAAAATGATCTTGGAGATTGTGTAATGCTTACTCTCAAACTATTTGTTTACACAGTAGTGATATTCTTTGTTTCTCTCTTTATCTTCGGATTCCTATCTAATGATCCAGGACGTAATCCTGGACGTGAAGAATAAAAAAGAAAGTTTTTGTTTTCCTTGCTCGATTTTTAAATGTTCTTAGGATTTTATTTATTCCACATCTTTAACTATTAAATAAAAAAATAAAAAAAAAGACTCGTCGAAATTGAAAGATAAATAAAAAATACCACGTCATTGACAAAAGCGGAAAGAGAGGGATTCGAACCCTCGGTACGAAAAACCCGTACAACGGATTAGCAATCCGACGCTTTAGTCCACTCAGCCATCTCCCCCAATCGAAAAAGGATAATTACTATGTTACATTACACAAAAAGTAAGGTTTGAAAAAAGAGTCTTTCTTTCTTTTATACCTCTTATTTTTTTTTATATTATTTTTATTATATATAATTAGATAGTATCTAGACATATAAAATATAAAAAATATTAAAAAATATAGAAACTAAAAGTAATTCCATTGAGATAAAGTAAGGGCTCGAAAGAGATATCTCCAATCCACTATTCCAATGAATATAAATTATAATTCTATAATTATATAGATATATATATTATAAGTAATATAAGTAATAATAGTAATAATATATATTATAAGTAATAAATTATATATTACTACTATATAATTTAATATATAATAAAAGTACCTCTTTGATTTCGTCTCCAAGAGCTTTTTTTAATTCCACAGCCCGGCCTGGTCAGTACCTCGCTGGGCCT